AAAAAGATGCCTGACTAAAGGAATATTCTGATAGAATATATAAAGAAAGTTATTTTTCTCTTTTTAATTATAAAAACTAGAACAAACTAGTACCTAAGAAATCAAAATTCTTTATGCTAAACAACATTTTATAAAAAGATAAGCTAACTAAAGCTATTGGGCCCATAACCCAATTATGATTTTTATCTCTTTTTAATTAAATTAAATATATCAAAAATAGTATTTTTAAACACAATTATTTTAAGATGCCTAATTTCATTTAGAACAAACAATTGACTAACGATTTGGATCATAATAGAAACCTCCTTATTTATATTTATCCCCCTGATATCTAAAAATAAGATTAATGACCAATCAATAAAATATTTTATTGTTCAAAGAACATCATCTTACATTTTAATCTTTTCAATTATATGAACCAGAGTAAAAGAAAGAAATTTAAATAGTTTAATAACCCTAATTAGACTAATAATCAAAATTGGAATGCCCCCATTCCATATTTGAAAACCAGAAATCATAAAAAATTTAAAATGAACAGAATGTATGGTATTAACTACATTGAATAAAATTCCCCCCATAATCATGTTAAATAAATTAATTAACCTTAATTTATTAACTTTTCCTCTTACAATAGCCCTTGTTGTAGGAGGAATTAGAGGATTAAATCAACTTAATTTAAAAAAAATAATAGCATATTCATCTATTTTTAACGTATCATGAATGACCTCCTCATTCATAACTACGAAAAAAACAATGCTAACATTTTTAATTATATATTCAATGTTAAATATTAAAACTATAATTTTTTTTAAAAAAAATAATTTAATATTTAAAAACCAACTAAACTACATTTCATTTAAAAAAAAAATAATTCTAAATTTAAATCTTTTATCCATTAGAGGACTCCCCCCTTTAACTGGATTTTACCCTAAATGAATTATTTTAAATGAAATAGTCAAAACCTCCCTGTACCTATCTACATTCATAATTTTAACCTCCACTATTACAATTTTTATATACACCCAAATTAATATATTTTCCATTTCTAACCTTATAACTAAAAAAAAATCTTCCAAAATATTCTTTTCTAAAAACTTTTCATTTATTAATATTTTAGTCCTACCTATTATGTTAATTTTATGAACATTTTAAGCCTTAGAATTAATTTTCCCCTTTAAATTTGCAATTTAAAATCACCATATAGAATATAAGACATAATCCTTACCAATAGGTAAGGATTTAAGTTAAAAAAAACTATCAACCTTCAAAGTTGAAAATATATAAAAAAAAAAAAAATTTAAACCTTAAAATTTAATAGGGGAGTTAAAACCCTTAGATAAATTTACAATTTACCACCTTAATCAGACACCCTATCATTATGAAAAAGTGACTTTTATCAACTAATCATAAAGATATTGGTACCCTATATTTCATTATAGGGGTATGATCAGGATTAATCGGTACAATAAGAAGAATTATCATTCGATCAGAATTAACTCAACCTGGGGCCTTAATTAAAAGTGACCAAATTTATAATGTATTAGTAACTTCCCATGCATTCATTATAATTTTCTTTATAGTTATACCAATTCTTATTGGAGGATTTGGAAATTGACTAGTTCCTTTAATAATTGGTGCACCAGATATAGCATTTCCACGAATAAACAATATAAGATTTTGATTACTACCCCCATCTTTAATTTTATTAATTTCAAGTTCTTTAGTAGGCTCAGGTTCTGGAACAGGATGAACAATTTACCCCCCTCTATCAAGTGTAAATTCACATTCTGGGCCCTCAGTAGATTTAACTATTTTTTCTCTTCATATTGCAGGGGTAAGATCAATTATAGGTGCTATTAACTTTATTTCAACTATTATAAATATACGGTCAAAAAATTTATCTATAGAAAAAATACCACTTTTCTGTTGATCAGTTTTAATTACAGCCATTTTACTATTATTGTCCCTTCCGGTATTAGCTGGAGCAATTACTATATTATTAACAGACCGAAATTTAAACACCTCATTTTTTGACCCAACAGGTGGTGGTGACCCAATTTTATATCAACATTTATTCTGATTTTTTGGACACCCAGAAGTTTACATTCTCATCCTCCCGGGATTTGGATTAATTTCACACATTATTATACAAGAAAGAGGAAAACGAGAAACATTTGGATCAATTGGTATAATTTATGCTATGTTAGCAATTGGGATTTTAGGATTTATTGTTTGAGCTCACCATATATTTACAGTAGGAATAGATATTGATACACGAGCTTACTTTACTTCAGCCACTATAATTATCGCAGTACCAACTGGAATTAAAATCTTTAGTTGAATCGCCACAATTTACGGTTGCAAAATTAATTTTTCCCCCCAAATAATTTGATCCATAGGATTCATTTTACTTTTTACAATTGGGGGATTAACAGGTGTAATACTTGCTAATTCATCTATTGATATTGTTTTACACGATACCTACTATGTCGTAGCTCACTTTCACTATGTTTTATCAATGGGAGCTGTATTTACAATCGTAGCAAGTTTTATCCACTGGTATCCGCTATTTACAGGAGTATCCATAAATAAAAAATGACTAAAAATTCAATTTTCTTCTATATTTTTAGGAGTTAACTTAACATTCTTCCCCCAACATTTTCTAGGATTAACAGGTATACCTCGACGGTATACAGATTATCCGGACATATACACCTTATGAAATTTTGTATCATCTTTAGGTTCAATAATTTCAATAATTAGAATTTTGCTACTTCTATTTATTGTATGAGAAAGATTAACATTTAAACGAAAAATTTTATTTAAAACTAACATACCTCAATCTTTGGAATGAAAGTTAAAGTTACCACCAAGAGAACATTCATTTAACGAAACCCCTATTTTGTCAAAATTCTAAAATGACAGAATAGTGTAATGAATTTAAAATTCACATATGAAATTTTAATTTCTTTTGGAAATTAAATGATCAAAATGATATCTACCTGACGCTTATAGACCGTCAATAGAACAACTTGTCTTTTTTCATGATCACACTATATCAATTATTATTTCAATTACAATTTTAATTTTGTTTCTTTTAAATTCACTTTTAAAAAATAAATTTACTAATTTAAAATTGAGTGAACACCAAATAATAGAAACATGATGAACAATTATACCAACCCTAATTTTATTTTTTATTGCAATCCCATCACTAAAAATTCTTTATTCAATGGAAGAACTGATTAACCCAACTATTTCAATTAAATCATTAGGACACCAATGATATTGATCTTATGAATATTCTGATAAATCAATTAAAGAATTTGAATCCTACATAAAATATAACAAAAAAAACAACTTTCGACTACTAGAAGTAGATAATAAAATAAAAGCCCCATTTTTAACCCAAATTCGTTTAATCTTTTCATCTACTGATGTATTACATTCCTGAACCATCCCATGTTTAGGTATTAAAATAGATGCCATTCCAGGACGATTAAACCAATCAAGTTTAATAATTAAAAAACCTGGACTTTTTATAGGTCAATGCTCAGAAATCTGTGGAACAAACCACAGATTTATACCTATTATATTAGAATCAATTAAATTAATTAAATTTATTAAGTGAATTAATTAGTCATTAAGTGACTGAAATTAAGTAATGGTCTCTTAAACCAATTTATGGCAAATTAAAGAATGCTCTTAATGAAAGAGATTAGTTTAAAAAAAACTTTAAAATGTCAAATTAAAATTACTTAAAAGTATCTCTTTATACCACAAATATCTCCATGTTCTTGAATTAACTTATTAATTTCATCAAACTTAATAATTTACATTATTAAAATAAATTTATATTTTGAAAAAAAATATTAACTAATCTATTTTCATCATTTGACCCGTCAACAACCTTATTTATACAAATCAACTGAATTATATTAATTCTCTTATTAATAATTTTACCTAATAAGTTTTGATTTATAGAATCACGAATTTCTATAAAAAAATTAATTTTAAAAAATTTCATTGAAAAAGAAATAAAATTTATCTATTTTAATAAACAAATTATTGAAAATTTAAAATCTATATTTATATTTATTTTAACATTAAATATTTTAGGTCTTACACCTTATGTATTTACCCCTTCTAGACACTTATCAGTATCACTAGCCTTAGGGCTACCTATATGAATTTCATTAATGACATATAGATGAAGAAACTTTACCAACCTTATATTTGCTCACCTCCTACCTTTAAGAACCCCTACCTTAATTAGACCATTTATAATTTTGGTAGAATCCATTAGAAACCTAATCCGACCAATCTCACTTAGAGTGCGGTTAACAGCCAACATAATTGCAGGTCACCTTCTATTAACCCTTTTAGGTAACATCAACAGAGTAAAGTCTATTTGAATAATCCTAATTATTCAAATAATTATATTAATATTTGAAATAGCCGTAGCTATTATTCAAGCATATGTTTTCACTATCTTAATAACTATATATTCATCAGAAATTCCATATGAAAAAAAATCATCCATTCCACTTAGTAACTCAAAGACCATGACCCATTTTAACCTCATTTGCATTAATAAATTTACTTGTCAGTTCCGTAAACTTAATAAATAACAAAGAATTATGAATAACAATTTTTTCTTCAACAATTCTAATTATAAATGTTTATCAATGATGACGAGATATTAAACGTGAATCATCAATTAAAGGGGATCATACCATTATTGTAAAAAAAATAATTAAAATAGGGATAATTCTATTTATTATCTCCGAAATCATATTTTTCTTATCCTTTTTTTGAAGATTTTTCCACGCAAGATTAGCCCCAAGTGTAGAAATTGGACTTAAATGACCTCCTAAAGGAATTCAACCCTTCAATCCAATAGAAATCCCTCTACTTAATACAATTGTATTATTAAGCTCAGGAGCTTCAATTACATGAGCCCATCAATCTATAATTAGAATAAAACTCAAACAAACTATTTTAAGAATATTTATCACCATCGGATTAGGAACTTATTTTTCAATTCTACAATGATGAGAATATAAAAATGCAACATTTACCATTGCAGATTCTATTTTTGGGTCAACATTTTTTTTAACTACTGGATTTCACGGAATTCACGTTATTATTGGAACAACTTTTATTATTGTAGCATTAAACAGAATTCAAACATTAAAATCTAATAAAATTAATCACTTAAGTTTAGAACTTTCATCCTGATACTGACACTTTGTGGATGTAGTATGATTATTCCTTTATTTAGTAATTTACTGATGAAATAAATTTTTCTTTAGTATAATAAGTATATTTAACTTCCAATTAAAAGGTTTAATTTAAAGAAAAAATTCTAATTTATCAAAGAGTATTATTAACTATATTGTTACTATTTATTTTGGTTAATTTATCATTTTTAATTTCAAAAAAATCAATATTGGATAAAAATAAAACATCTCCCTTTGAATGTGGATTTATAAACTTCAACTCAAGACGAATTTCATTCTCAATTCATTTTTTTATAGTAGCTATTATTTTTTTAATATTTGATATTGAAATCGCAATTATACTCCCCATTTTTATTAGATTTAAATTAATAAAAACTTTTCAATGAATAACATCTAGAATTTTAATTTCATCTTTAATTACTTACGGTCTATACCACGAATGAATAAATGGAGTAATTGAATGATCAAAATAGGAGAATAGTTAAATATAACATTTAAATTGCAATTAAAAGGTACATAGTTGTTTCTCTTAAAATAGTAAAGAAGTAAAAATACAATTAATTTCGACTTAATATAAGAGATAAAATCTCCATACTTTAACTAAAGCTAAATTAGAAGCGTTTTACTGTTAATAAAAAAATTGATTAAATCTAGTTAAAAGAAGTAAAAAAATAAGAAGCCGCTAACTAACTTATAAACATTAAATTGTTAACTTCTTGTTTATGTAGTTTATTTAAAAACAAATTATTTTCAATAATTAAAAAAAGAAATTTCTTAAACTTATTTAAGACATTATATGCATAAATTCATTTTCAATGAATTGCTTTTTAAGATTAAGCTACCTAAATAAATTATTAAAATGATTATCACAAATAAAAAAAAAGAAATTAAATAAACTTTTAAAGAATTTATTATAAATAAATTAAAATATAAATTTAAATTTTTTATTAAATTTAAAATAGAAGAACAAATTAAGTATTCCGTTCAACTTGAATCAATAATAATAAATATATAACTTCCAAAAGAAAAAAACCTTGAAACAAAAAAGGTTGATGAAAAAAAAGGCAAAAACCATATAGAACCAAAAAAATAAGAGAAAAATCTTAATAAATTTGTATTTAAACCAAAAAATAAATTTGTAAAAACAAAAAAATAAATAAAAAAAAACAAAATTATAAATTTAAAAAAATTATCAAAAATATTTACATAACAAAGATCAAACAACCAAAATACAGAAGAACCAAAAATTAAAGAAATAAGTAATAAAATAAAACAAGAAGTTTTTATGTAAAAATTGTCCGAAAAATTAAATATGGGTAAAACCCCATGATTAATAAATAAATAATAAAATAAACGAAATGAATAAATTAAAGTTAAATAAACTGAAAAAAAAAAAATTATTAAATAAAAAAAATTTAATTCAGATAAAATAATTAGTTCAATAATAAAGTCCTTAGAAAAAAATCCTGAATAAAAAGGTACACCACATAAACTAAACAAAGAAATTAAAAAAGAAGATCTAATTAAAGGTCTCTGAGAACCCAAATTTCCCATATAACGAATATCCTGAAACCCAAAAAATCCACTAATAAAAACCCCTGAACAAAGAAAAAGTAAAGACTTAAAAACAGCGTGAATTAACAAATGAATAAATCCTAAATAAGAAGATCCTATCAAAACAGAAAAAATTATAAAACTTAATTGACCCATAGTAGAAAAAGCAATAATTTTCCTTAAATCATTTTCATATAAAGCACCTAGTCCAGAAAGTAAAATTGTTAAAAGACTTAAATTAATTAAAATGTAAATAAAATTATAAGTTAAAAACCTATTAAAACGAATAATTAAATATACACCAGCAGTCACCAAAGTAGAAGAATGAACTAAAGAAGAAACGGGGGTAGGAGCAGCTATAGCTGCTGGTAATCAACTTGAAAAAGGAAATTGTGCTCTTTTAGTTAAACAAGCCAAAATTAAAAAAAATATTAAATAAAAATTTAATTCTGTTAATCTAAATATATAAAAATAATTTCAACAACCGTAATTTAAACATCAACATATTCTAAAAATTAAAAATAAATCTCCTAAACGATTAATAAACAAAGTTAAATAACCTGAACTTAAGCTTGAATCTCTTTGATAATAAATTACTAAACAATAAGAAACTAACCCCAAACCATCTCAACCTAAAATTAAACAAACTAAGTCAGGCGTAATAATTAAAAAAAACATTCTTACAATAAATAAAAACACTAAAAAATAGAAACGAATAATATTTAAATCTCCTAATATGTAACCTAAACTGTATAAAAATACACATCCTGAAATCAAAAAAACAATAGACAAAAATATTAATCTTAATCAATCTAACAAAAATACAAATCTAAAATTGCAAGAATTTAAAAAAAAAAAATTATAATAGAATATTAAACTTAAATTATATAAATAAAAATATAAACTTAAAATAAAAAATATAACAAAAAAAATAAAAAAAAAAAAATTGATATTTAAAACAAATAACACTATTAATTTCTTAAGAATCTTCACTATCACAAAGTAATATTTTTTTTAAACTAAATTAATTTAAAGTAAAAAAAAAAAATCTAAATTTAAAAAAAAAAAATATAAAGGAAATAAATGTAAAAAAAAAGTGTAAAATTCACGAATAAAACCCACGTCCAAAGTTTGTAATAAACCAGAAACAAGACCATGAGAAATAAAACTAAAAAATGTTACTATAGCACAAGCAGAGAAAAATAATAAAAAAAAAATATATAAAAAAGTTAAACAATCCCAATTTAAAAGAGATATACAAATTAAAATTTCAGAAATTAAATTTAATCTTGGAGGGCAAGATATATTACTAACCAAAAGTAAAAAAAAAAACATTATAAAAGAAGGAGTTAAATTAACTAAACCCTTTATTATAAATAAACTACGAGAACTTAAACGATCAAATAAACAACCAACAAAATAAAAAAGACCTGAAGAAACAAGACCATGACTAATTATCAAATATAAAGAACCTAAATAACCATATATTCTTAAAGTTATTAAACCGCAAATAACTAATCTTATATGACTAACTGAAGAATAAGCTACTAAAACCTTTAAATCAACCTGCAACAAAATAAAAAAACTAACTAAAAAAGATCCAAATAAACTTAAACTAATAAAAAAAAAAGATCTTAACTTAATTAAACCAACAAATATAAAAAATACCCGAATTAAGCCATAACCTCCCAATTTTAATATAATCCCTGCCAAAATTATTGAACCTGAAGACGGTGCCTCAACATGAGCCCTTGGTAATCAAAGATGAAAAAAAAATATTGGTATCCTTACTAGAAAAGAAAATATAAAAAAAAAAAATAAGTAAAAGTTTTCAGAAAAATAATTTAAATTAAAATAAAAATAACCTAATAAATTGTTTAAATTTAAAATTAATAAAAATAAAGGTAAAGAACTAAAAAGTGTATATATAAAAAAATATAAACTAGCAAATATACGCTCTGGTTGATAACCCCAACCATAAATTAAAAAAAAAACTGGTAAAATTCTACATTCAAAATATAAATAGAAACAAAAATAGTCTAAACTAAAAAAACAAAGTATAAGAAATAACGTTATTAACAAAACTAAAAACTGTAAATAAGAAAAATATAAAGAATTTAAACTCAACAAACTATATATTATTAAAATCACCAACCAAAAAGTTAAAAAAACTATACAAAAAGAATAATAGTCAAGACCCATATTAAATCTAATTGAACAAAAAAAATCAGAAAAATTAAACCTGTAGAGAAATAGAAAAAAAAGCAAATAAAAAAAATAAATTAAAATATATAAATTAAATTTTAAACTAAATATGGTCAAAAAAAAAAATGATATAAATAATCTTAACATAAATTAAATCTATTTACATAAGAAAAATTAATTTTTCGAACCAAAAAAACTAACAAAGATAAACCTAAACTTGACTCAATTACACCTAAAATTAAATAAATTATACCTAAACTGAATTCATAACTAAAAAAATTTAAATAAAAATAAAAAAAATTAAATAAAGTAATAAAAATTATTTCTAAACTAATTAATCTTATTAAATAATGCCTACGAATTAAAACTAAACAAACTAAATTTAATAATATTATATATAAAAAAATATACATAAGTTTCAGAATAAAAAATTAATTTTTAATTAAAAATTAACTGAATTAAATACATTTTATTTACATTAATAGCAAATTCAATTAATAGAATTTGAATAAAACATCCAATTAGTCTAGGAACTATTTTAATAATTCAATCATTGACGTCATCTTTATTCACAATCTTAATAACCAAAAACTCATGATATTCAATAATTTTATTTATTACATTTAGAAGAGGGTTAATAATTATATTTATATATATATCAAGAATTTCATCAAATGAAAAATTTAAATGATCATTTAAAATTTTAATTTTTATTTTAATAAATTTATTTATATTGTTTTTATTTAAATTAGATAAATTAATTCTATTTAAACAAAACTGAATAGAACAAGAAATCTTTTTATCAGAAAATGAAGAAAAAAAATCTATCTGCAAAAATTTATCAACAAATAAGATTTTCATATTTTATACTATTACAACCCTTATTTTACTAACCTTAATTAGAATTTCAAATTTAATTAATTCATTTGAAGGACCACTAAAATTAACTTATGTAAATAAAATTAAATAATTAAACCGTTAATAAGTTTATTTAAACAAGAACTTATAGAAATTTAAAATTTAATTATAAAAAAAAAAAAAAAAAAAAATTCAGTAAAACACATGAGCATCTTTAATATCCAAAATTAAAATTTTAATTAAACTATTCACTGAAAATTTAATAGTTTAATAAAAACATCGATTTTGTAAATCGAAAATAGTGTATCTTTAAATTAACTTATGAAAAAAAAATTTAAGCTCATTAACAGTTTTTTAATCAACTTACCTACCCCAACCAATATCTCTTATTGATGAAATTTAGGGTCAATTTTAGGAGTTTGTTTAATAATTCAACTAATTTCAGGGATTTTTCTATCAATACATTATACCCCCAATGTAAACAACGCATTTAACAGAATAATTCATATTACTCGTGACGTTAATTTTGGTTGAATATTTCGAATTATTCACGCTAATGGGGCTTCAATATTTTTTTTATTTATATTTTTACATACTGGACGAGGAATATATTACGGATCTTTTTTAAAAACTAAGGTTTGGGTTTCTGGAACTTTAATTATATTAACTTTAATAGCTACAGCATTTTTAGGATATGTTCTACCATGAGGGCAAATATCATTTTGAGGAGCAACTGTTATTACAAATTTATTATCTGCAATTCCTTATTTAGGACAGACTATAGTAAATTGAATTTGAGGTGGATTTTCAGTTGAAAACCCTACACTTAACCGTTTTTTCTCTTTCCATTTTATTTTACCTTTCATTTTATGTTTAATAATTATACTTCACTTAATTTTTTTACACGAAAAAGGTTCATCAAACCCTTTAGGACTAAAAAATAAAGTTGATAAAATCAGTTTTCATCCTTATTTTTCTATTAAAGATATATATGGGTTTGTTGTAGTATTAATATTATTTATGTTTATCAACTTCAAAATCCCATTTTTATTTAATGACCCTGAAAATTTTACCCCTGCTAACCCTATAACTACACCCCCCCACATTCAACCTGAATGATATTTCCTTTTTGCTTATGCAATTTTACGGTCTATCCCCAATAAACTTGGGGGGGTGTTAGCTCTTTTAATATCAATTTTAATTATTTTAACATTACCCTTTAATTCAAATTTTAAATTTAAAAGATCTAGAATATATTTAACTAAAAAGATTCTTTTTTCTATATTTTGTGGAACATTTATTTTATTAACATGAGTCGGAGCAAAACCAGTTGAACCACCATTTATTTTTTTAGGACAGTTATTGACGATTATTTACTTTTCCTACTTCTTAATTAACCCATTTTTAAATAAAATTATTAAATAGTTAAATCCAAATATGTATCTTGAAAATACACAATAAAATTAAATTTTTATTAACTTTACTATAATAAATGTAATTAATGAATTAAAATTATTAAAATTAAAAAGATAAAAAAAAAATTTAGGGAAACTGGTAAATAAATTTTTCAACAAATTATTATTAATTTATCATAACGAAGACGCGGAAATGTACCACGAATTCAAATAAAACTAAAATTAATTGTTATAACCCTTAAGAAAAAAAGTAAAGAATAAAAATTTCCCCCCAAAAATATTAATCTAACAATAAAACTTATAAAAATTATATTTATATATTCAGTTAGAAAAATAAAAGAAAAATTAAAAGATCTATATTCAGTATTAAAGCCAGAGACTAACTCTGATTCACCTTCAGAAAAATCAAATGGGGAACGGTTAGTTTCAGCTAAAATACAAGAATAAAAAATTAAAAAAATTGGATAACCCAAAATTACAAATCAATTATTTGACTGTATCCAAAAAAAATTATTTAAATCAAAACTCTCAAAAAAAAATACCAAATTAAATAAAACTAAAAATATACACACTTCGTAAGAAATTCTTTGAGCAACAGAACGTAAACATCCTACTAAAGCATAGGAAGAATTTGAAGCCCATCTGGACAACAAGATTCTAAAAACTATAAATCCAGAACAAATAATAAAAAATAATAAGCCAAAAGGAAAATTAATAAAATTAAAAATTGTAGGATAAAGACATCATAAATTTATAGAAACTAATAAACCAAAAAATGGTATAAAAAAATAAATTATTAAATTACCAAAATAAATAAAATAAGATTCCTTGGAAAATAACTTAATTGCATCTCTAAAAGGCTGAATAATACCTAAAACCCCAACTTTAGAAGGCCCCTTACGAACTTGTAAAAACCCTAAAACCTTACGCTCCAATAAGACAAAAAAAGCCACTGAAATTAAAATAAATAAAATCAAAATTAAAAAATTTAAAAAAAACATATACTAACTGTATATGTTACATTTTTAAATTCTAAATTTAAAGCACTTTTCTGCCAAATCAGCAGAAAATTTTCCTAACTTAAAAGTCCTTTCGTACTAATCAAGTATAAGCTTAAATAGATAGAAACCAACCTGGCTCACGCCGGTTTGAACTCAAATCATGTAATATTTTAAAGGTCGAACAGACCTAAAATTTTATTTTCTGCCCCAAAACTTTAAATTAATTCAACATCGAGGTCACAAACAAATTTATCTATGTGAACTATACAAATTTATTGTGCTGTTATCCCTAAGGTATCTTATTTTAACAAACCTAAATTTAGGTTCAATTTAAACCATCAATTTATGTATTAAATTTAAAAAGTTATAAAATTTTACACATCACCCCAACGAAAAATTTTTACTCAAAAAAATTTAATTAACTAAAATAATTTTTTAAAAAAAAATTTTAAGATCTATAGGGTCTTATCGTCCCAATTAAATATTTTAGCTTTTTAACTAAAAAATAAAATTTATAAAATTAACCTAATAAAGTTTTTTTCTTGTCAGACCGTTCATTCAAGACCTCAATTAAAAGACTAATTATTATGCTACCTTTGTACAGTTAAAATACTGCAGCTATTTAAAAATTATCATTGAGCAGGACCTACTTTTAATAAAATTCTAAAAGAAATGTTTTTGTTAAACAGACAGAAATAAATTTTGCCGAATTCATAAAATCAAGATTTAAAATTACTTATTCAATCATTGTTAAAAAATAATTTAAATAAATTTTTTAATTTTGTAAAATTTTAAATATTAAATTAATTAAAGAATAATTTTAAACAAACTTATATAGAAAAAAAATTTTAATCCTACAATTTCATTAATGAACCAATTTATAAAAATTAAATTAGATTAACCCAATTTAAAATAGTGAATAAAATTTTTTTATAAAAATAAACTATTAACAAAACTAAATTCACCTAAATTAAATTTATTTACAAAATAACCAGATATCAACAAAACCGATTTTCTTTTCAAAACATAATTTAATTTTTTAATATTTGTGTCACAATAATAAATAAATAAATTAAGATCTTTTATTTTCGGGAAAATCAATATAAATGAATAAAATTAATCAACCCTGACACAAAAGGTACAATAAAAAAATTTTCTTCTTAATAAATTAATAAAATTAAACTATAACCCCCCTTTACAGTTTAAATTTTAAAAAATTTTATACAAAAAATTAAAACAACACAAAATTTTTATAAACCAAAATTTCATTTTAAAAATACAAATTAATTCAGACAAAACTGAATTGAACAGTTTAAAGTAATTATTGTAAAAAATTATTTCGCCATGAATTTATCTGCTAGATACATTTTCCAATACATCTACTTTGTTACGACTTGTCTCACTTAATGAGAATGACGGGCGATATGTACATAAATCAGAGCATTATTCTAATTTTTAAATAAAAAATTTTACTTTTAAATCCAATTTCAAAAAAATTTAAACTTAAAATCCACAAACAAAAATTATTGTAACCCATTTCACCCTAAATATAACTGCACCTTGACCTAAATTACATTTAAATTAAAAAAAAGAAAATTTAACTCAAATTATATTCAATTATAGAGATATACAAGATAATTAAGGTTAATTAAATCGTGGCTTATCAAATTAATTTACAGGTTCCTCTAAAAAGTTTAAAAAACCGCCAAATCAATTTAATTTTTTGTGTAACCAAAATACTAAAAAAATTTTTTTATTAAATTTGAATAATAGGGTATCTAATCCTAGTTTAAACCCAAAATTTTGAAAACTTTTTATATAAATTTACTTTAATTTATTTCACCCCCATTAAAACAAATTAAATTCAATTATATATTATATTCCCCTTTAAAATTAAAGATTCAAGGATGATGTTTAACCGCGAATGCTGGCACATCATTTTACCCCTATTGTATTAAATTAACTAAAATTACCCCCCAATAATCTTATTAATTTTAAATACTGAAAATAACCAATGCAACTTTTTAAACCAACCCCCTATTTAAAATTTTACATCTATTTTCATTTAATACCCTTTCCTCTTATTTTGATCTAATAATTCTCTTGTAATAATTATAGCAACGGATCGAAGTGGCACTTTTTTTTTAAATAAAAACTTACCAATTTAGTAAATCTATTGATCAATTTAGTTTAATTAAATTAACAAAAAAAAAAAATTTTAAATGATACATTTTTTTAATTTCAATTTTTAATATATATAAATAACTATATCAAATAATTTACTATAAATGAAATGGTTAAACAATTTAATTAACATTATATTATATAATTATATATATATTTAAATCATTTATTATATTTATTAAATGACTATATATATAAAATAATTTTATTTAAATTAAATGACTATAAAATTAAATTATTTATTATATATTATATAGTTATATATAGTTAAATTATTTATTATATAGTTATATATAATTAAATTATTTATTATATATTATATAGTTATATATAGTTAAATTATTTATTATATAATTATATATAGTTAAATTATTTATTATATATTATATAGTTATATATGGTTAAATTATTTATTATATTAGTTAAATAATTATAATATTAAATATACTATTATATAATATATTAATTAATAAATAAAAACATAATAATATATTAATACTTATTAATTAGATACTATAAATCAATTAGTTACATACTATAAGTTTTTTTTTTTTTTTTTTTTTATATTAATAAATTTAATTAATATTAAATAATTGATTTATATTATACAAAATTATTATAAATATATTTAAATTATAATTATATAAATATAAATATTTATTTATTAATTATATTATATTATATATATATATATTATTAATTAAATATATTAATAATTATATTAATATATATTAAATATTATATATATATATATATTATTAATATTATTATATTATAAAATAAATTAATTATAATATATATATTTTTAATAAAATAATTTATAGAAATAATTTAAATATTATTCTATTATATATATAATTTTATTATTAGATATTTCTTTTTAAAATAAAGTTTCGTATTATAAATATAATTAAGTTAATATTAATTTATATATAATCAATATAAATAAATATAGTTAACTAATAATAATTAAATAATTATTAATTAATAAATTATTTAATATACCTAAGGGTAAATTTGATGAAATTTGGTCATTTTTGGTGTCATTTTTTCTAAATTTTTATGTTCATGATTTTGGAAAAAATGTCACGATTTTTGGAAAAATGTCACGATTTTTGGAAAAAATGTCACGATTTTTGGAAAAAATGTCACGATTTTTGGAAAAAATGTCACGATTTTTGGAAAAAATGTCACGATTTTTGGAAAAAATGTCACGATTTTTGGAAAAAATGTCACGATTTTTGGAAAAAATGTCACGATTTTTGGAAAAAATGTCACGATTTTTGGAAAAAATGTCACGATTTTTGGAAAAATAATTAAACTAAACTAACCAGTAAAAAATAATTAAGTTTAAATTTGTCATTAAACAAATTAATTTTATAAAAAAAAAAAATGTTACAATTATTACAAGAGAAAAAAAAAGTTATTAAATTAAAATACTCAAAAAATACCAAATTTTCAAATTATTGTTCCACAATTAAAACTATTACAAGTAAAAAAAAAATAAAAAAAAATGACCTGGGCTATTAAATGAAAATAGGTGTTAAATTTTAAATAGGAGAATCACTTAATTTTCGTTATTGATAAAAAATGATTTA